TAGGGCTAACAAACAATTCATTTTTAATTATACCAAACAAAAATAGATACGGAAATTCGAAAGAAATAAAATTCTAAATAAATAAATAAACAGAGAGTTTCTTATTCGAAACGCCCCGTGATCTTCAACCAATTCTGCGCTTGAATATAATTACCAGGAGTAAGCGCAATAGCTTGTTTCCAATACTCGGCGGCTTGGTTGAACCAAGCCTCCGCAATTTCAGAATCTCCCTGCCGAACGGCCTGTTCTCCCCGGTCGGAATAGGTGGGTCAATTCCTTTCCTTAGAACCGTACTTGAGAGTTTCCCGCCTCATACGGCTCGTACAATCAATTCTTTTGGTGTCCCGGGTTTTTGAATCTAGTATAGCGAATTGAATTCGATTTCTCATAGATCGATCTTTATTCTTTTTTTCGCGGGTTAACCAAAAGAGGTTAATTCCATGAGCATGAGTTTCAAACTTGATTTTTGATTAAATTAATAATCAGCTTTGCTTTCATTTTATCTTTTCTCCCACCGTCAGAAGAATAACATAGAATCATTTCCACTATAGTTAGAATTTTCTGAAAGGTATCTATCTCGGTTTCATATAAAAATTGATATAGAATCTTTGAAAAAGACCTTTCTTCCTAAGAAAGAAAAGACTTACTGTCTTTGGGATCTGATGCTACACCGCTGCTTAATACCTTAGGGGATCGACTTTATTACATAAGTGGATTCCTTACTTTTATCTCATATCATGACATAAATAAGCAGTTCTTATTGGATCGGCATCGGCCCAAAACCTCGCGAATTGGTCTTTACGGTGCTTCCTCTATCAATTAGATCCTTTATCCATAGAATAAACTATCTAGGCATATCGATTTCTTCATATTTTGACTTCTATGAGGTTTCTTTCTTTGCTACAGCTGATAAAAATCGTTTTTTGCACGATGCATATGTAGAAAGCCTATTTTTTTTTTTCTAGTATTTATTAGTGTATTTGCTCTTTCTTCCCCTCCCCCTTTTTTTTTTTTTCTTTTCCTTTTTTCTTTCTATAGTAGAGATAGTCGCACGTAATGACAGATCACAGCCATATTATTCAAAGCTTGTGGTAAGAATGGATTTCGTTCGAGTGCCCGAAAATAATATTCTAAAGCTTTTGTATGTTCTCCGTTACTTGTGTGGATAAGGCCTATGTTATAGAGTATATAGCTTCGATCGTAGGGATCAATTTCTAGTCGCATAGCTTCATAATAATTCTGTAAAGCTTCCGCATAATTGCCTTCGGATTGAGCTGACATCCGTTACGGTCGTCATTCGATTCAAAGAATTCTCCGTTTCAGAACCGTACATGAGATGAAAATCTCATACGGCTCCTCCCTTATGTGCATAATGAGAATAGAATAATACATGGAATCAAAAAAGATTGAAATATTCTCATTATGAACTGAGTGGGGCTAATGTTTTTACAAGAAATCTCTAGCCAACCTTCCTGCAAAAGCTTTTTCTTATTCTTAATATCACGTGTGTTGGTACTGGTACTAGATCAAACTGTAAACTCCAACAATTTCTTTGTTCTCAACGCCCCTTAATTTCCAGGAATTAATCACTTCAACAGTCTTCGATGGTTATAAGGGTATCCACAGTACGAACGAGATGGATGTTTGTTATCCCAACCATTCTTCTTAGTCCCGATCCCGATAAGGAAAAGGGGCAGTTTATAACAAAGTTTTCGTGTTGCTGATTCCTAGACGTAGCGCCTCTTCCCCTATGCCGCCTGTTGGTACTGGTGTAGTAGGGTTGACTTGCAATACAGAACCCATAGGTGTAACCTTTCGCTCAATACTAGAATCGACAATTGAAGCATCTGAGGCTGCATTAATCGGGGATACACGACAGAAGGAATGGTTTTATCTATAAACTTCACCTTCAACAAGCGTAGATTTTTTCAATAATTTTTTTTTCGTTCTTTTCTATCCCGAATCGTCTTTCTTTCTCCTAAGACCGAAAGCGGTAAATAAAAAATAATCAAATCGCACCATCTCTATAATAGCTAAATGCCTCTTTTTCTCCTGAAGTTGTCGGAATTATTCGTAATAATATATTGGCTACAATTGAAAAAGTCTTATCAATAAAATTTCCATTTATCCGCGATCTAGGCATAGGTAAAAATCCATTCTATAATTCGTTTCATTACCTCTTGTGAGAAAATGATCCCACAAACAAAGGAATTGTACAGTACAAAATAACATAAAAGCAGACGCATTAAAAAAAAAATAGACCGATCCGTTGATTCGTTCTAATTCATTGATTAAATCAGGCAGAAATATCAGAAAAAATAGTAGCGTCGTTTTTGCAAACAAGATATATACTTTTATTGTTTTTAAAAGTTTTTCACAAACAAAAAAATTCTCTTTTCCCCAGACTCAAAGGAAGAATTTTTTATTTGCTGAAAGAGTTTCTATTTTTCTAGTTAGAATGGATTCGATTGTCCGTACCCATCTAACAATCGAATTTGAA